TCATTCATATTTTTAGTACATAAAACATAAAATTGTATTGTATACAGAAAGAAGCTTTCTCTTATATAGATAAATTGACAATAGATATCTATATCTAATTAATAATAGATATTAGACGTACATCAAAATGAAATAGCACTCGAATTTTATCTTTTTTCTCTACATCCATTTGTATGTATTTCGATCAATCCAAAAGAATTGCAAGCCCAACTGCTTTAATTCCTGATTTTTTATATCTCTTCTTATGCTTATGGATATGGATCCGAGAGCCCTTCGAAAGAATTAATGTAGGAAGAATAGTACGGGCATATACCATATACTATATAATATACCAATCTAATATATTATATAATATACCAATCTAATATATTATCTAAATATAAGAAGATTAGATAGTATCCAATAAGAAATAGAATAATAAAATAAAAATATTTAATATAGGATTAAATAGAAAATAGAAATCTAATACTAAAAATATATCTAATAAATAATAGATAGATAAACTAAAGCAAGTTAAGTTTTTTTAAGCTTTCGCAAAATGATCACAATTGATACAAGTAGATTTTTCAGTAAAGTACTAAATTAGTAATATTCCTAGCTCTAAAGCCCACTCCTTCCCCATACTACAAGTGAAAGAGAAAATGTAAACACTACCATTAAAGCAGCCCAAGCGAGACTTACTATATCCATGTGAATTATGTCTCCTATTGAAGGAATTATTCCATTATTGATTCATAATCATAGTGGAATCAATGGTGCAGAGTCAAAATAGGATTCTTACTTACAGCTATTTAGGAATCCATTCATAAAAATTTCCTATATTTCTTATTCACATTGAAATAGAAAGAATTGGAAAAAAAAAAGAAGAGCTATTCAACCATTCTGATTAAATTTATGATCAGTACTCAGAGCCTTTAGTGAGTCTGGATACAAAGTATCTTCAGTTCTTTCCACAATTCTGAAATGGATTTACCATCAGCCTATCCAATCTAATTTGATCGCAGACAGAGGTAGTAGACACTACCTCAATATTAATAAAGTTATAGTGTAAAATAATTAGGGAGTCTTTATAGTCTTTTTTAGAATCCTTTCTTAAACCTTAAGAACCAAAATGGAGTGTCTCTTAGGAACCTTTGGATACCAAGATTTCCGACTTCTTACTTTCATAGTTCTGATGCCCAGAATGAATTATCACTATTTATTTTATTTGATTCAATTCAGAATAGTCCAAACCAATCATTAATAAGATTGGGTTGTTTCAGATTTATTGGTACCTGTTTGAGCCACACTCAGAACCCATATTTTGAGAAAAAAGATGACAGTCTTTTTTTTATAGGCCCTTTACGGGTTCTCAAAATCAAGTATCGACAGACCTAGCCCTTGCCTATGGGCAAGGATTCGTCAAGTTCGATCAACAGGATTAAGAAATTCCAAGTATTTTTTTGTTGATCAGGCGACACCCAGATTCGAACTGGGGATAAAGGATTTGCAGTCCCCCGCCTTACCACTTGGCCATGCCGCCAAATTCCATCCAAAATGGATAAAGAAATAAAGAAATTATGTATAGATATTCTTATACTTAATATTCTATTTTATTCTATTTCTATTAATTCTATTTCTATTCCTCTCCTCATTTTGTTTTGATTTTACTTTCTTAATTTCTTTTTGGATCTTGAATCCCATTGGACTTATCCTTTTCCAAAAAAGAATTCCTCTTTTTTATTGGATCCTGTTTCTATTCTTTTCTTCGATTGATTTTATCTCAAAACACGCGTCGTTTAAAAACTTACCTTCTCTTTTCACTTTTCTATAGATTCGATAGATCTATAGAAAAGTGAAAAGATTCCCGGCCCCGGTAACAGACTGTAAAATGCAGGGCAATTTAGAATAATTAACTCTTTACTTCATTAACTATTTACTTATTTCTTTTCTCTTTTACTCTTACTTACTTACTTTTCTTACTTTGAATTAGCGAACAGTTCTTAATTTTGTATCTCCATTTGTATTATCTTAATGGATGCAAAATCCAAATTGATTTACGACTAATCATTATCAATTCTAATTATAATAAAATATATGTGTATATGTAAACCCCAGAACAGAAACCCCAGAACAGAACAGTTTAAACTCTAGAACAGAAATTTTTATACGTAGATAAGATATCGAGCCCGGGTCTATTTCTTATGCACATATCTTATCCCTATATAGGATCATCCGTGCTTGAATATTTCATTGAATATGAATAGAAGATAGACATTATGATAGAGTGCGACCGAACCTATGTTGCACCAAGTTCAATTATGATAAAAGATGTGATATATGGATAGCTAGATAGCTATATTGGCATTTACTTCCTAAAGATTACTCCTATGACTATATACATACGCAATTCCATTGTATTTTCTAAATTCTACTACCAAAAACACAAAAAAAGATTTGCGAATTACTTTTTGAACATTGAATTGCGTGTGCTAAAAAAAGAGAAAATCTATGCTATTTTCTTCTGTTTTTATCTTATTCATAGAGAGCAGATTAAATCCTGAATTCATTTATTTTTTCTTTTTTTGTACCCTGATCGTAATATCAATGGTAATATCATAATAAAAGAATTAGGTATAAATTGGATCAATTTTGATATCCGATAAAAGACTCCATCAGCCTAAGTGACAGAATTTTTCCCGAATGCTTTATCAATTTCCATTTCTTTCTATTTGTACCTGGCTTAAGCTCAAATTCAAACTTGCATCGAAAATGCCCTCCATTTCTCTGTCTTGTTTCCGTTCATATGTATGATATATATGGATGGAGTTGAATAAAATTTTATGTGATTCAGTAAACAGAATATCCATTCCATCATTGCTAGATCAATCGGTAGGGTTCGATGAATAGTGAGCCAAGCCAATAATAAGAATGGTATTTTTTCAATAAAGAGGAAACTTCAGATTAAGATGCTACAGAATGGAAATGAGGGAATATCCACAATACCTGGATTTAGTCAGATACAATTTGAGGGATTTTGTAGGTTCATTAATCAGGGCTTGACGGAAGAATTTCATAAGTTTCAAAAAATTGAAGATAGAGATCAAGAAATTGAATTTCAATTATTTGTGGAAACATATCAATTGGTAGAGCCCTTGATAAAAGAAAGAGATGCTGTGTATGAATCACTCACATATTCTTCTGAATTATATGTACCCGCGGTCTTAATTTGGAAAACCGGTAGAAATATGCAAGAACAAACCGTTTTTATTGGAAACATCCCTATAATGAATTCTTTTGGAACCTCTATAGTAAATGGAATATACCGAATTGTGATCAACCAAATATTGCAAAGTCCCGGTATTTACTACCGTTCAGAATTGGAACATAACGGAATTTCTGTCTATACCAGTACTATAATATCGGATTGGGGGGGAAGGTCGGAATTAGAAATTGATAGAAAAGCAAGGATATGGGCCCGTGTAAGTAGAAAACAAAAAATATCTATTCTAGTTCTATCATCAGCTATGGGTTCGAATATAAGAGAAATTCTAGATAATGTTTGTTACCCTGAAATTTTCTTGTCTTTCCCGAATGATAAAGAGAAAAAAAAGATTGGGTCAAAAGAAAATGCTATTTTGGAGTTTTATCAACAATTTGCCTGTGTAGGGGGAGATCCGGTCTTTTCTGAGTCCTTATGCAAGGAATTACAAAAGAAATTTTTTCAACAAAGATGTGAATTAGGAAAGATTGGTCGACGAAATATGAACCGGAGACTGAATCTTGATATACCCCAAAACAATACATTTTTGTTACCACGAGATCTATTGGCTGCTGTGGATCATTTGATTGGAATGAAATTGGGAATGGGTACACTTGACGATATTAATCACTTGAAAAATAAACGTATTCGTTCTGTAGCAGATTTATTACAGGATCAATTTGGATTGGCTCTTGTTCGTTTAGAAAATACGGTTCGAGGAACTATATGTGGAGCAATCAGGCATAAATTGATACCGACTCCTCAAAATTTGGTAAATTCAACTTCATTAACAACTACTTATGAATCGTTTTTTGGCCTACACCCTTTATCTCAAGTTTTGGATCAAACTAATCCGTTGACACAAATTGTTCATGGGCGAAAATGGAGTTATTTGGGCCCTGGAGGATTAACGGGGCGAACTGCTAGTTTTCGGATACGAGATATCCACCCGAGTCACTATGGACGTATTTGTCCTATTGACACGTCCGAAGGAATCAATGTTGGACTTATTGGATCATTAGCTATTCATGTGAAGGTTGGTTATTGGGGATCTATAGAGAGTCCGTTTTATGAATTATCTGATAGATCAAAAGAGGCACAGATGGTTTATTTATCACCAAATAGAGATGAATATTATATGGTAGCAGCAGGAAATTCTTTGGCCTTGAATCGGGGTATTCAAGAAAAACAGGTTGTTCCAGCTCGATATCGTCAAGAATTCCTGACTATTGCATGGGAAGAGATTCATCTTAGAAGCATTTTTCCCTTCCAATATTTTTCTATTGGAGCTTCCCTCATTCCTTTTATCGAGCATAATGATGCGAATCGAGCTTTAATGAGTTCTAATATGCAGCGCCAAGCAGTTCCCCTTTCTCGGTCCGAGAAGTGCATTGTTGGAACTGGGTTGGAAGGCCAAACGGCTCTAGATTCGGGGATTTCAGCTATAGCCGAACGCAAGGGAAAAATCATTTATACTGATACTCAAAAGATCATTTTCTCAAGTAATGGGGATACTCTAAGTATCCCATTAGTTATGTATCAACGTTCTAACAAAAATACTTGTATGCATCAAAAAACTCAGGTTCAGCAGGATAAATACATTAAAAAGGGACAAATTCTAGCGGGCGGTGCGGCTACAGTTGGTGGGGAACTCGCTTTAGGAAAAAATGTATTAGTAGCTTATATGCCATGGGAAGGTTACAATTTTGAAGACGCAGTACTAATTAGCGAACGTTTGGTCTATGAAGATATTTATACTTCTTTTCACATCCGAAAATATGAAATTCAGACTCATGTAACAAGCCAAGGTCCTGAAAGAATAACTAAGGAGATTCCGCATTTAGAGGCTCGTTTACTCCGAAATTTAGACAAAAATGGAATTGTGATGCTTGGATCTTGGGTAGAAACAGGTGATATCTTAGTAGGTAAATTAACACCTCAGACAGCGAGCGAATCGTCATATGCCCCGGAGGATAGATTATTACGAGCTATACTTGGCATTCAGGTATCCACTTCAAAAGAAACTTCTCTAAGACTACCTATAGGGGGAAGGGGTCGAGTTATTGATGTGAGATGGATCCATAGAAAGGGGGTTTCCAATTATAATCCAGAAAGGATTCGTGTATATATTTCACAGAAACGTGAAATAAAAGTAGGTGATAAAGTAGCTGGAAGGCATGGGAATAAAGGTATAATTTCTAAGATTTTGTCTAGACAAGATATGCCCTATTTACAAGATGGAACGCCCGTTGATATGGTATTCAACCCATTAGGAGTCCCCTCACGAATGAATGTGGGACAGATATTTGAATGTTCTCTCGGGTTAGCGGGGGATCTGCTAAAGAAACATTATAGAATAGGGCCCTTTGATGAGAGATATGAGCAAGAGGCCTCAAGAAAACTAGTGTTTTCTGAATTATATGAAGCCAGTAAGCAAACAAAAAATCCATGGGTATTTGAACCCGAATATCCGGGAAAAAGCAGAATATTTGATGGAAGAACAGGAGATCTTTTTGAACAACCTGTTCTAATAGGAAAGTCCTATATCCTAAAATTAATTCATCAAGTTGATGATAAAATCCATGGACGTTCCAGTGGGCATTACGCACTTGTTACACAACAACCCCTTAGAGGGAGGGCCAAACAAGGGGGACAAAGAGTAGGAGAAATGGAAGTTTGGGCTCTAGAGGGATTTGGTGTTGCTCATATTTTACAAGAGATGCTTACTTATAAATCTGATCATATTAGAGCTCGTCAAGAAGTACTTGGTGCTACGATTATTGGAGCAACAGTACCTAAACCAGAGGGTGCTCCAGAATCTTTTCGATTGCTCGTTCGAGAACTACGATCTTTGTCCCTGGAACTGAATCATTTCCTTGTATCTGAAAAGAACTTCCAGATGAATAGGAAGGAAGCTTGATCTCAATGAATCATAATTTCTATTCTATGATCGACCAGTATAAACATCAACAACTTCGAATTGGACCAGTTTCCCCTCAACAAATCAGGGCTTGGGCAAAAAAAATTCTACCCAATGGAGAGATAGTTGGAGAGGTAACAAAACCCTATACTTTTCATTATAAAACTAATAAACCGGAGAAAGATGGATTGTTTTGTGAAAGAATTTCTGGACCCATAAAAAGTGGGATTTGTGCTTGTGGAAATTACCGAGGGATTGGAGCTGAAAAAGAAGACCCGAAATATTGTGAAGAATGCGGGGTGGAATTTGTTGATTCTCGGATACGAAGGTACCAAATGGGATACATCAAACTGACATGTCCAGTGACTCATGTGTGGTATTTGAAACGTCTTCCTAGTTATATTGCGAATCTTTTAGATAAGCCCCTTAGGGAATTAGAGGGCCTAGTATATTGCGATGTGTGATTTGATCGAAATTTTCATTTGACAGATTTGGACTGAGAAACTGTCATCCCATTTAATCTGATTGGGATGCCCCCGGCTCTGACATGTATCTTGGGAGGAGGAACATGAAGCTCAGAATTATGGGTGCATTCAAGACTTAAAAATGGAAGAAAAGGGGAATTGATCCATGGTCGATTCCGTAACAGATAATATAGGAATAGTTAGTTATACCTCGTGAAAAAAGACTTTTTGTGGAATTAGACATTTCTTTGAGAAAGAAATTCTGTTCAGGCAAGCGCAAGTAAATATGGCATGGTTACGGGAGCTTATCTATCGCATATATGCTTCAAGGGATATCATGGCACATAACCATCGAGGTGAGTAGAGACCTAAAAAAGATCGAATGTAACAATACAATATATAGACAAAGAAATCCTTTACGAGTCCCAAAATATTCCTTTCAGGGGATTCAGAATTTGAGGGGAAGTAGACTACTCAAGAACTTCACATTTCCTTTTTTTCGTAAACATAAAGAAATATAAAAGAAAGTAAAAAAGGTTAGAGTGAAAATCAAAAATAAAATAAGATAAGAATGAATCAATGAAAGGTTGGTCCTTACTGGGAACTTGAGTAAAGAGTAGCTTTTTGTAGGGTTTTCTCGAACAAAGTTTAAAAAGAAGAAGAACCCCTTTCTTTATTTGGTGTAACTACTTGAGCCGGATGAGAGGAAACATTCACGTCCGATTGTGAGGGGGGGAATCCAATACTATAGGAACCTATCTCAATTTTTCTTTTGCTAGGTCCATAGCTAAAAAACCTACTTTCTTACGATTACGAGGTTCATTCGAATATGAAATCCAATCCTGGAAATACAGCATCCCACTCTTTTTTACTAC